ACTTCATTTATTTATTCACTTAATCTTTTTCTATCTATTTTATATATATCAATAAAATTTATATCAATAAAATATAAATAGATTTTTGTCGTTATAAAAGACACTCTTTTATATTTTATAGTAACAATAATAAATTTAGTATGATATAAATAGAACAAAAGAGGAAATAGCAAAGAAACAAAAAGGTTATACAAGGCTATATACAAATCATCCACATTTTTTTTATTTCATTAATTGAATTTTATTTGTTGATTAGGGCGAAGTTCCGTAAAAACCCCCGCCCTTTTTGAAATATCATGAACAGTTCCTGTAGGTTGAGCACCTTTTTCAAGGAAATATAGAATAGCAGGAACATTTAAATAGATTTGATTCTTTATCGGGTCATAAAAACCCACTTTACGAAGATCTCTTCCCTCTCGTCGGGATCGAACATCAATTGCAACGATTCGATAAATGGCTCATTGGGATAGATGAACAATACTCCCCCCCCCCTAGAAACGTATAAGAAGTTTTCTCCTCGTACGGCTCGAGAAAATTCTAAATTATGTCTATGTATAGAATCATAATAACAAATAGATCCATAAAATCATCAAATTCATTATATTATTGATTTTAGTTTAAATACTTTTTCTTAGTCTCCCCCCCCCCCAAAAAAAAAATTATTTGTATCCTCATAACTCAAGTTGAATAACTCTCAAATAACTCAAAAGAAACCTTTTAGGTATTAAATTTATTGAGTGGTCTCTAACCCTTTTTGTCTGTCTCCTTTAGAATCTATTTTGATTCTTAAATATGATCTGGTTGTTGAGACAATTGAAAACGGTATTTCCTTGTTCCAGGATCTTTATCTTTGCCTTGAATCATTGGGTTTAGACATTACTTCGGTGATCTTTAAATCGTTTCAAAACGGCAGCAACATACCATTTTTTGTGATTTCTTTCTATCAAAGAATCGTATGAATGGTTGATTCCTACGTAATACACTTTACTTTTGATTTGATCAAAAGAGTTTTACCAATTCCAACAAAATTAACTTTTAAATTTTATCGAATTGGATCCTTTAGATTTATATATCTAAAATATACTTACGAAGTTGTTCCAATTTATTGATCGATACTAACCTTAGATTCTTGCCCTTGAGAAATTAATCAATACGTTCTACTCGAGCTCCATCGTGTACTATTTACATGGCAACACTCTCAAAAATGAGGGTTCCAGTGGAACAGAACAAATGATGTCGAGCCAAGAGCACTTTCGTTCCTATATAATATAAAAAAGTGGTGGATGTAAGAATCCACAGCTGATCATGTCCTTCAAGTCGCACGTTGCTTTCTGCCACATCGTTTTAAACGAAGTTTTACCATAACATTCCTTCAGTTTGGAACCAGTATGTAATTGATTCAATTATGGAATCGTGAATAATCATCGGTTCGGTCGGTACATAATAATCTATACTTTTTTCTTCTATATGAAGAATGGATAATGTATGACGAAGTCTCAACAAGAATTCAATTAATTTAACCCCATTGTTTATAATTTTTTTTTTAATTATAACTAACATAACATGAATAAATAAACACGAATAAACAAGTTATTTTGAATCTCTATCTTCAAGTAACGTGATAGGATAAATTCAACAATTTCACACTTCTTAGAGTACCAAGAACTCATAAGAAATCATTAAAAAGATTTAATTGATTGAATAGTTTCCTACCCTATATCATTATTTGCATAAGGTTTTACAGTAAGTACCATTCGCTTTTTATCATCATTAAGAGAAAGATAAATCCATATTGGATTAAACCATCAATGATTAATAAAAAAAAAAAGACTGATGTAAGGAAAGATTGAAGATTTAGGTTGTTATTTTTTCGTATTTCATATTGTAAAATCAGTAATATTTAACAAATCAAAATTTCGTTTCATATGCGTGTTATTTGAACTCGATTAAATTTGTGAAAAAGATATGATTAATAATAAAAAAAAAAAAAAGAAATAAGAATCACATTCTATAACAATATTATACTCTTAAACGGAAGACTGGTCGAAAAGATAATCTTTATTTTGATATATTTTATTATGATATAGATTATGATATAGATATATATTTTAATAGATATATATTTTATTTTTTATTATAGATTAATAAAATGATCGTGGGTCAGGTATGTTCTGGGACGGAAGGATTCGAACCTCCGAATAGCGGGACCAAAACCCGTTGCCTTACCACTTGGCCACGCCCCATTTCTAGTCGACACTAATAAACACTAATATTGGTACTGGTTGTTCGTCAACTCAAGTCTAAATATCTATTATCTATAAAATAGATTACTAGAATTTTTATACATGTAGACGTAGAATTAAACAGAATTTATTGATCATTACATATAATTCAATTAAGATATTGTATGAAAGTATGGTTTATTCTATTCTCTTTTGATTTGAGAATTGAAGGATTTTTGATTGGGTGAGTTCAAATCAAAGAAAGTTTTTTGGTCTATCTTATTTTCTTTTTATTCATTTTTCTTTTCTATGAATAATAACATATTTATAATAATAAAATAATAAAAAACTCAATTTATTAATAACTCAATCAAAATAAATAAAATACAATTATCCTCAAGAACAAAATGTTTGTTATGCTTAATATATTTAGTTTGATCTGTATCTGTCTTAATTCTGCTCTTTATTCAAGTAGTTTTTTCGTCGCCAAATTGCCCGAGGCCTACGCTTTTTTAAATCCAATCGTAGATTTTATGCCAGTAATACCCCTGTTTTTTTTTCTCTTAGCCTTTGTTTGGCAAGCTGCTGTAAGTTTTCGATGATATCTTTAATTTAATAATGTCTAGACAAATTCATGATTTATTGAAAAAAAAAAAATTCAAAGAAAAGAATTGATAAGATCAGATAAGTCTTACACCCTCAATTCAAATATTGAAATTCTTGTACAACCGCGAAAAATCTGGATCACCCCACTTTATTTCTTGGTGTCAAAATAAAAAATCAAAATAGTAGGGTATGCGGTATAAAAACGGAGAATCTATTCTCTTTTTTACTAAAAAAAATCTTGGAGATTATGTAATGCTTACTCTCAAACTATTTGTTTACACGGTAGTGATATTCTTTGTTTCTCTCTTTATTTTCGGATTCCTGTCTAATGATCCAGGACGTAATCCTGGACGTGAAGAATAAAAGATAAGGTTTTTGTTTTCCTTGATTGATTTTAAAATGTTCTTAGTAGGATTTTATCTATTACACATTTTTAACTATTAAAAATAAAAAGAGCTCGCGAAAAATTCGAAAGAAAATACCAAGTCATCAACAAAAACGGAAAGAGAGGGATTCGAACCCTCGGTACGAAAAACTCGTACAACGGATTAGCAATCCGACGCTTTAGTCCACTCAGCCATCTCTCCTCCCAATTGAAAAAGGATAATACTATGTTACATTATAAAAAATAAGGATTGAAAGAGCCCTTCATAATATTTTTTTTCATCCGAGAGTGCTTTTTAGTTCCACGGCCCGGCTAAGTACTGACCAGGCCGGGCCCGCCATTTATTGTTCCAACGAATCATAAATAATTTTTTTTTATTTGAAAACTAAAATACTTGCTTGTTATTACGATTGGAAACATAAAAACTCTTTTGATTTCTATGATATAGAATCAAATGATATCGAATCAAAGTGTCGTTTCTTATCTTAATTCTTAATTTTTTATATTTATTCTTTATTTTCTTTATTCCTTTTATTTTAGTAAAGTAAATAAATAACAAAAAGGGAGCTGTGGATTCTTGCACAATACATTTTCATGTATGTTATGGCTTAAGTAGTTTTGTCGAGACGTCTAGGTCAAAAACCTCCGGCAAAAAAACACTTGTTATTTAGTTTTAGTTATTGAAATTTAATGAATTCTCTTTTCCGAATCTCATTGGGTTCTCTGATACAACACGTAAACGCTCTAATTTTCATGATTATTTTATGATCCTATCCTTTCTTTTTACTCTTTTAACTTTTTATTACGACCCATTTTCTTGTTCGACAAAAGGTTCATTTATATACAATAATCGGATTGTAGCGGGTATAGTTTAGTGGTAAAAGTGTGATTCGTTCTATAATCCTTTATATAGTTAAGGGGTCTTTCGGTTTGATTAATATTTCATTCCGACCAAAAACTTTATTTCTTAAAAGGATTTAATCCTTTACCTCTCAATGAAAAATTCGAGGAAGAATATACATTCTCGTGATTTGTATCCAAGAATCAATTAAAAATTGAAAAATTGGATTATGAGATTACGAAACATAATTTTTTTTTTTATTAGATCAATACTTCTAATTGAATAAGTATGAGTAAAGGATCCATGGATAAAGATAGAAAGTGGCTTTCTAATCGTAACTAAATCTTTAATTTGGAATTTGTATTACGGAAATTGAAGCAAAATGGCTATTAAACAATGACTTTGGTTTACTAGAGACATCGACAAATTTTTTTAGCTCGGTAGAAACAAAATGCTTTTCCTAAGGATTCTCTCACATAGAAATAGAGAACGAAGTAACTAGAAAGGTTGTTATAATATAATCCCCCTCTTTTCTATAGGGATCGTCTAGAAAGCGGGTTGTTCTGAATACATTCAGACAGAAAAGCTGACATAGATGTTATGGGTGGAATTTTTTTTTTCGTTCATGTCTTAATATAGGAATTTATACATCTTCCATAAAGGAGCCGAATGAAACCAAAGTTTCACGTTCAGTTTTGAATTAGAGACGTTAAAAATGATGAATCAACGTCGACTATAACCCCTAGCCTTCCAAGCTAACGATGCGGGTTCGATTCCCGCTACCCGCTTTTACTTTATTTTTTTATTAAATTAATAAGAAATAAGAAAAAAATAATAAGAAATAAGAAAAAAATAGAATTAAATATTTTGAGATTTTTATTATTTTATAAAAAATTTTATGAATATAATTAATGTAATGCATCATTGACTTGAATACGGAATTCCC